GTTAACGTAGCTTAAACAAAAAGCATGGCACTGAAGACGCCAAGATGAGCCATAAAAAGCTCCGATGACACAAAAGCCTGGTCCTGACTTTAACATCAGTTCTGGCCTGACTTACACATGCAAGTACCCGCGCACCCGTGAGAATGCCCTATATCCCCTCCCGGGGAAAAGGAGCCGGCATCAGGCACACCCGTGTAGCCCAAAACGCCTTGCTCAGCCACGCCCACAAGGGAATTCAGCAGTGATAGATATTAAGCAATAAGCGAAAGCTTGACTTAGTCAAGGCCAAAAGAGCCGGTAAAACTCGTGCCAGCCACCGCGGTTATACGAGGGGCTCAAATTGATATTACACGGCGTAAAGCGTGATTAAAAAACAAACAAACTAAAGCCAAACACTTCCCAAGCTGTCATACGCTACCGGATAAAACGAAGCCCCACTACGAAAGTGGCTTTAACACCTTTGAACTCACGACAGTTGAGAAACAAACTGGGATTAGATACCCCACTATGCTCAACCTTAAACAACGATGACAAAATACAAATATCATCCGCCAGGGGACTACGAGCGTTAGCTTAAAACCCAAAGGACTTGGCGGTGCCTCAAACCCACCTAGAGGAGCCTGTTCTATAACCGATAACCCCCGTTAAACCTCACCATCTCTTGCCTAAACCGCCTATATACCGCCGTCGCCAGCTTGCCTCTTGAGAGATTAAAAGCAAGCCTAATGGGTTCTGCCCAAAACGTCAGGTCGAGGTGTAGCGAATGAGATGGAATGAAATGGGCTACATTTTCTGATACAGAAAAACACGAAAAGTGCCATGAAATAAGCACGACTGAAGGTGGATTTAGCAGTAAAAAGAAAATAGAGAGTTCTTTTGAAACAGGCTCTGAGGCGCGTACACACCGCCCGTCACTCTCCTCGAACAATAATAAAATAATCCATAAAACAATAAGAACAAAAAGAGGAGGCAAGTCGTAACACGGTAAGTGTACCGGAAGGTGCACTTGGATAAATTAGAATGTAGCTAAAAAGAACAGCATCTCCCTTACACCGAGAAGACACTCGTGCAAATCGAGTCATTCTAAGCAAAACAGCTAGCCTAACCACAATAAAACAAATGACCAAGCATATATAACAAAATAAACCCAAATATAAAATAAAACATTCTTCCCCCTAAGTATAGGTGATAGAAAAGGACAAAACGCGCAATAGAAAAAGTACCGCAAGGGAAAGCTGAAAGAGAAATGAAACAATCCATATAAGCAAAAAAAAGCAGAGACTAAAACTCGTACCTTTTGCATCATGGTTTAGCAAGTAAAAATCAAGCAAAGAGAACTTTAGTTTGAAACCCCGAAACTAGACGAGCTACTCCGGGGCAGCCTAATTAGGGCCAACCCGTCTCTGTGGCAAAAGAGTGGGAAGACCCCCGAGTAGAGGTGATAAGCCTACCGAGCCTAGTTATAGCTGGTTGCTTAAGAAATGAATGTTAGTTCAGCCTTATGTAATTCTATAACCAAAACTTATTAACAAAAAGAACAAAAGCAATACATAAGAGTTAGTCAAAGGGGGTACAGCCCCTTTGAAACAGAACACAACCTTATTCAGGAGGACAAGGATCATACCATAAAAGGACAAAATTACCTCAGTGGGCCCAAAAGCAGCCACCTGTAAAGAAAGCGTTAAAGCTCCGGTAAATACAGACCAATAATAAAGACAATACACTCCCCACCCCCTAAAAATATTAAGCTATCCTATGCACACATAGGAGAAACAATGCTAAAATCAGTAATAAGAGGGCCCAAGCCCTCTCCTAGCACATGTGTAAGTCAGAACGGACCGACCACTGACAATCAACGGACCCAAACAGAGAGAAAAAGAACAAACTACAAAAAACAAGAAAAATCTATTTAATACCACAAACCGTTAACCCAACACAGGAGTGCCTAAAGGAAAGACTAAAAGGAGAAGAAGGAACTCGGCAAACACAAACCCCGCCTGTTTACCAAAAACATCGCCTCTTGCTAACAAAGGAAGTCTAGAGGTCCCGCCTGCCCTGTGACCACAAAGTTTAACGGCCGCGGTATCCTGACCGTGCGAAGGTAGCGTAATCATTTGTCTTTTAAATAGAGACCTGTATGAATGGCATAACGAGGGTTTAACTGTCTCCTTCCCCTAGTCAATGAAATTGATCTGCCCGTGCAGAAGCGGACATAAATACATAAGACGAGAAGACCCTATGGAGCTTTAGACAAAAGATCAAACATGTAAAGAAACCAAGTTAACCAAAAGGAACACAAAGGCCACGAAACCCGACGTAAACTGATCCAAATGTCTTCGGTTGGGGCGACCATGGGGGAGAAAAAAGCCCCCACGAGGAACAGGGACTAATCCCTAAGCCAAGAGAGACATCTCTAAGCAACAGAAAATCTGACCAAAAGTGACCCAGAATACTAATTCTGATCAACGAACCAAGTTACCCTAGGGATAACAGCGCAATCCTTTCCCAGAGTCCATATCGACGAAAGGGTTTACGACCTCGATGTTGGATCAGGACATCCTAATGGGTGCAGCCCGCTATTAAGGGTTCGTTTGTTCAACGATTAATAGTCCTACGTGATCTGAGTTCAGACCGGAGTAATCCAGGTCGGTTTCTATCTATGAACTACTTCTTCCAGTACGAAAGGACCGGAATGAAGAGGGCCAATACTAAAAGCAAGCCCTACCTCTACCTGCTGAAAGCAAATAAAACAGACAAAGAGGTATATTAAACCTACCAAAGATAATGGTATGCTAAGGTGGCAGAGCCCGGTAATTGCAGAAGGCCTAAGACCTTCCACCCAGGGGTTCAACTCCCCTCCTTCAGCTATGAACACCATACTAACTCACATCATTAACCCTCTGGCGTACATTGTCCCAGTACTTCTCGCTGTCGCATTCCTGACACTCCTGGAACGAAAAGTATTAGGATACATACAACTACGAAAAGGACCAAACATCGTTGGACCATATGGCCTCCTTCAACCAATCGCCGACGGAGTTAAACTATTTATCAAAGAACCAGTACGCCCCTCAACCGCATCCCCATTTCTATTTTTAGCTACCCCAACCCTTGCACTAACCCTCGCCCTAACACTATGAGCCCCGATACCAATACCTTATCCAGTAGTAGAGCTAAACCTAGGAATTTTATTCGTACTGGCCCTATCAAGCCTCGCAGTTTACTCAATCCTTGGCTCAGGCTGAGCCTCAAACTCCAAATACGCTCTAATTGGGGCCTTACGTGCCGTAGCCCAAACAATTTCATATGAAGTAAGCCTAGGCCTAATCCTCCTTTCAATTATTATTATCGTAGGAGGATTTAACCTAAAAACATTTAATATTGCACAAGAAGCGACATGATTATTAGCCCCGGCCTGACCACTAGCAGCAATATGATACATCTCAACACTAGCTGAAACAAACCGAGCCCCCTTTGACCTTACAGAAGGAGAATCAGAATTAGTATCAGGCTTTAACGTAGAATATGCAGGAGGCCCATTTGCCCTATTTTTCCTAGCCGAATACTCAAACATCCTGCTAATAAATACCCTATCAACAATCCTATTTTTAGGAGCAATACACACCCCACTAATCCCAGAATTAACAACAATAAACCTGATAATAAAAGCCACCATACTCTCCATCATATTCTTATGAGTGCGAGCCTCTTACCCACGATTCCGATACGACCAATTAATACATCTAATGTGAAAAAACTTCCTACCACTAACCCTAGCCCTACTTATCTGAAACCTAGCCTTGCCCATTACCATGGCAGGCCTCCCCCCAAACAACTAAAAGGAAATGTGCCTGAATGATAAAGGGCTACTTTGATAGAGTAGATTATGAGAGTTAAAATCCCCCCATTTCCTTAGGAAGAAGGGACTTGAACCCATCCTCAAGAGATCAAAACTCTTGGTGCTCCCGCTACACCACTTCCTAGTAAAGTCAGCTAAACAAGCTCTCGGGCCCATACCCCGAACATGTTGGTTAAAATCCTTCCTTTGCTAATGAACCCATATGTAACTTTCATCATACTAACAAGCTTGGGACTAGGCACCACGATCACATTCGCTAGCTCACACTGACTACTCGCCTGAATAGGACTGGAAATTAATACACTGGCTATTATTCCTCTTATAGCCCAACACCACCACCCACGAGCTGTAGAAGCAACAACAAAATACTTCCTTACACAAGCCACAGCAGCAGCACTAATACTATTTACAACCACATCAAATGCATGAATTACAGGACAATGAGAAATCCAACAACTATCTCACCCAATAATCACCACAATTACAATCCTTGCCCTAGGACTTAAAGTAGGACTAGCCCCAATACATTTTTGATTACCAGAAGTCCTACAAGGCCTAGACCTAACCACAGGACTAATCCTGTCAACATGACAAAAACTAGCACCCATAGCCCTAATTTACCAACTCTCGCCAGGAGTAGAACAGCCACTAATAATTATACTAGGAGTAATATCTGCCCTCGTAGGAGGATGAGGCGGATTGAACCAAACACAACTACGAAAAATCCTAGCATACTCCTCAATCGCACATATAGGATGAATAATAATTGTGATAAAATACTTACCAAATTTAATAATCATAAATCTAATAATCTATATCATCATGACATCATCAGCTTTCATAGCACTAAAAATAACCACCGCTACAAAAATTAACACACTGGCAACAGGATGAACAAAAGCCCCAATCCTCACAACACTAACCATAGCCACCATACTATCATTAGGAGGTTTACCCCCACTAACCGGCTTCATACCAAAATGAATGATCCTACAAGAATTAACCAAACAAGACCTCCCACTAATCGCTACTCTAATAGCAATAACAGCCCTACTAAGCTTATTCTTCTACCTACGACTATGTTACGCCATAACACTAACAATTTCACCAAACACAAACAATGCCAAAACACCATGACGACTGAAATCAAAACAAATAACAATACCCCTATCAACTACAATAATCCTAACAGCTATAATACTCCCGGTAGCCCCAGCAGTAATAGCAATAACAACATAGAGACTTAGGATAGTACCCAGACCAAAAGCCTTCAAAGCTTTAAGCAGGAGTGAAAATCTCCTAGTCCCTGATAAGACCTGCGAGACTTTATCCCACATATCCTGAATGCAACTCAGACGCTTTAATTAAGCTAAGGCCTTAATAGATGGGAGGGCCTCGATCCCCCAAAATCTTAGTTAACAGCTAAGCGCCCAAGCCAGCGAGCATCCACCTACCCCCCCCCCAATGGGGGAAAGGGGGGGGGGGTATAACTAAAGCTCCGGTGGGTGCGAACCCGCATCTTTAGATTTGCAATCTAATGTGTTATACACCACAGAGCTTGATAAGAAAAGGAATTAAACCTCTGTATATGGGGCTACAGCCCACCGCTTAAACATTCAGCCATCTTACCTGTGGCAATCACCCGTTGATTCTTTTCTACTAATCACAAAGACATTGGTACCCTATATCTAGTATTTGGTGCCTGAGCCGGAATAGTTGGAACCGCACTAAGCCTTCTAATCCGTGCCGAATTAAGTCAACCAGGCGCCCTTCTTGGAGACGACCAAATTTACAATGTCATCGTCACAGCGCATGCCTTTGTAATGATTTTCTTTATAGTAATACCAGTAATAATTGGAGGATTTGGCAACTGGCTCGTGCCGTTAATGATCGGCGCCCCAGACATAGCATTTCCCCGAATAAACAACATAAGCTTCTGACTTTTACCACCATCATTCCTTCTTCTGCTGGCCTCCTCAGGGGTAGAAGCTGGGGCCGGTACAGGTTGAACCGTATATCCTCCTCTAGCTGGAAACTTAGCCCATGCCGGAGCATCTGTTGACCTGACAATCTTTTCACTTCACCTTGCAGGGATTTCATCAATCCTAGGGGCCATTAATTTTATTACTACAATTATTAATATGAAGCCGCCTGCCATTACACAGTACCAAACCCCACTGTTTGTATGAGCTGTTTTAGTTACCGCTGTTCTACTACTTCTATCCCTCCCAGTCCTAGCTGCAGGTATTACAATACTTCTAACTGACCGAAATTTAAATACAACCTTCTTTGACCCTGCAGGGGGTGGAGACCCAATCCTCTACCAACACCTATTCTGATTCTTTGGTCACCCAGAAGTATACATTTTAATCCTACCAGGATTTGGAATAATCTCACACATTGTTGCCTATTATTCCGGTAAGAAAGAACCATTTGGATATATAGGAATAGTTTGAGCAATGATGGCTATCGGACTTCTAGGATTCATTGTATGAGCACACCATATGTTCACAGTAGGAATAGACGTAGACACTCGTGCTTACTTCACTTCCGCCACAATAATCATCGCAATTCCAACCGGAGTAAAAGTATTCAGCTGACTAGCCACATTACACGGAGGGGTCATCAAATGAGAAACCCCACTCCTTTGAGCTTTGGGTTTTATCTTCCTATTTACAGTCGGGGGCTTGACAGGTATCGTACTAGCAAACTCATCAATCGACATTGTATTACATGACACATACTATGTAGTAGCTCATTTCCATTATGTTCTATCTATAGGAGCAGTCTTTGCTATTATAGGAGGCTTTGTGCACTGATTCCCCCTGTTCTCAGGCTATACACTACACAGCACATGAACCAAAGTACACTTTGGAATTATATTCGTAGGAGTAAACCTAACTTTCTTCCCACAACATTTCCTAGGGTTAGCAGGAATACCACGACGTTATTCAGACTACCCAGATGCCTACACCCTGTGAAACACAATCTCCTCTATTGGGTCACTAATTTCTCTCACAGCCGTAATCCTGTTCCTATTTATCCTTTGAGAAGCATTCACTGCTAAACGAGAAGTAAAATGAGTAGAACTCACAGAAACAAATGTTGAATGACTACACGGATGTCCTCCACCATACCACACATTCGAAGAACCAGCGTACGTCCGAGTTCAACCGCCCTCAGAAGATCAAAAATCAGAAGCCAAAGCCCACATTCAAGAAAGGAAGGAATTGAACCCCCATTTGCCGGTTTCAAGCCAGCCGCATAACCACTCTGCCACTTTCTTTCAATAAGATTCTAGTAATAAACATTACACTGCCTTGTCAAGGCAGAGTTGTAGGTGAAACCCCTGCGTATCTTGAACTTAATGGCACATCCCTCACAGCTAGGTTTCCAAGACGCAGCCTCACCCCTGATAGAAGAACTACTTCATTTCCACGACCATGCGCTAATAATTGTTTTCCTAATTAGCGTCCTAGTACTTTATATTATTGTGGCAATGGTAACTGCCAAAGTTACCAACATGTTTATCCTAGATTCACAAGAGATTGAAATCGTGTGAACCGTATTGCCAGCAGCAATTCTAATTCTAATCGCACTACCCTCTTTACGGATCCTTTACCTAATAGACGAAATCAATGACCCACATTTAACAATTAAAGCAATTGGACATCAATGATACTGAAGCTACGAGTACACTGACTATGAAGACCTTGGATTTGACTCGTACATAATCCCAACACAAGACTTAACCCCAGGACAATTCCGACTACTAGAAACAGACCATCGAATAGTAGTACCAATAGAATCACCTGTACGAGTACTAGTTACAGCAGAAGACGTCTTACACTCATGAGCAGTCCCATCCTTAGGAGTTAAAATGGACGCAGTACCAGGACGCCTAAACCAAACAGCATTTATTGCCGCCCGACCAGGAGTATACTATGGACAATGCTCTGAAATCTGCGGCGCAAACCACAGCTTTATACCAATCGTAGTTGAAGCAGTTCCTCTACAACACTTCGAAAACTGATCCTCAATAATGCTAGAAGACGCCTCACTAAGAAGCTAAACCAGGGAAACAGCGTTAGCCTTTTAAGCTAAAGATTGGTGACTCCCAACCACCCTTAGTGACATGCCACAGTTAAATCCCGCCCCCTGGTTCACAATCCTAGTATTCTCATGGGCAGTATTCCTAGCCATTCTTCCAACAAAAGTGATAGCCCACACGTTCAATAATGAACCCAACCTGCAAACTGCAAAAAAACCAAAAACAGACTCTTGAAACTGACCATGATACTAAGTTTTTTCGACCAATTCATAAGCCCCACATTCATAGGAATTTCTTTAATTACTTTAGCCCTTACCCTGCCATGAATTCTTTACCCCACCCCTACATCCCGATGACTAAACAACCGAGTCCTAACCCTACAAGGTTGGTTCGTTAACCGATTTACACAACAACTCCTTCTCCCACTAAATGTTGGGGGACATAAATGAGCAATCATACTAACATCTCTAATACTATTTTTATTAACAACAAACCTACTAGGACTACTCCCATACACATTCACACCAACAACCCAATTATCTCTAAATATGGGATTTGCAGTCCCACTATGACTTGCCACCGTAATCATTGGTATACGAAATCAACCAACTGTAGCGCTAGGACATCTACTGCCAGAAGGAACACCAGTCCCTCTAATCCCGGTACTTATTATCATCGAAACAATTAGCTTATTTATTCGTCCACTAGCCCTAGGTGTACGGCTTACAGCAAACCTGACAGCAGGCCATCTCTTAATTCAACTTATCGCTACTGCAGTCTTTGTGCTTTTACCAATAATACCTACAGTAGCTATTCTAACAGCAACAGTGCTATTCCTTTTAACACTACTGGAAGTAGCAGTTGCTATAATCCAAGCTTACGTATTTGTACTTCTACTAAGCCTGTATCTTCAAGAAAACGTATAATGGCACACCAAGCACACGCATATCACATAGTTGACCCAAGCCCATGACCCCTAACAGGCGCAGTAGCCGCCCTCCTAGTAACATCAGGAACAGCCATATGATTCCACTTCCAATCAACAACCCTTATAACATTAGGAATAATTCTACTTTTACTTACGATATACCAATGATGACGAGACATCGTACGAGAAGGGACCTTCCAAGGACACCATACACCACCAGTACAAAAAGGACTACGATACGGAATAATCCTATTTATTACATCAGAAGTATTCTTTTTCCTAGGATTCTTCTGGGCTTTTTACCACTCAAGCCTAGCTCCAACCCCAGAACTAGGGGGATGCTGACCTCCAACTGGTATTATTACTCTAGACCCATTTGAAGTACCCCTATTAAATACAGCCGTCCTACTTGCCTCAGGCGTTACAGTTACATGAGCGCACCACAGCATTATAGAAGGAGAACGAAAACAAGCCATCCAATCTCTAACCCTCACAATTATTTTAGGCTTTTACTTCACACTCCTACAAGCCATAGAATATTATGAGGCCCCATTTACCATCGCAGACGGAGTTTATGGCTCAACATTCTTCGTAGCCACCGGATTCCACGGCCTACATGTCATTATTGGCTCCACCTTCCTAGCAGTATGTCTCCTACGCCAAATCAAATATCACTTTACTTCAGAACATCACTTTGGATTCGAAGCCGCCGCATGATACTGACACTTCGTTGACGTAGTATGACTATTCCTATATGTCTCAATTTATTGATGAGGCTCATAATCTTTCTAGTATTAACTTTAATACAAATGACTTCCAATTATTTAATCCTGGTTAAAGCCCAGGGAAAGATAATGAATCCTATTATTTCAATCCTAATTATCACCACCACCCTTTCCTGCGTACTGATTACAGTTTCATTTTGACTACCCCAGATAAACCCTGACTCAGAAAAACTTTCCCCTTATGAATGTGGCTTTGACCCACTCGGATCAGCCCGACTCCCATTCTCAATACGCTTCTTTCTGGTGGCAATCCTATTCCTGCTATTTGACCTAGAAATTGCACTTCTACTCCCCCTTCCATGAGGAGATCAATTACCTAACACCACGCACACATTCTTCTGAGCTATATCAATTATTATTCTACTAACTCTAGGGCTGGTATACGAATGAATTCAAGGAGGACTAGAATGAGCTGAATAGACGATTAGTCCAATGTAAAGATTGCTGATTTCGGCTCAGCAGAACATGGTTCAACTCCATGATCGTCTTATGACTCCAGTACATTTCAGCTTCACATTGGCATTTACCCTAGGATTCTCAGGCCTAGCCTTTCACCGAAAACATTTATTATCTGCCCTCCTTTGTCTAGAAGCAATAATACTATCACTCTACATTGCTATAGCCTTGTGATCTTTCCAAACAGAATCCACTACATTCTCCTCAGCACCAATAATACTACTAGCCTTTTCCGCCTGTGAAGCCAGTGCAGGCCTGGCCCTCCTAGTAGCCACCTCACGTACACACGGCACCGATCACCTGATAAACCTTAACCTACTACAATGCTAAAAGTACTGATTCCTACCATCATGCTCATTCCCACCACTTGATTAGTAGACAAAAAATGACTATGAATCACGACTACCTACCAAAGCTTCATCATTGCCTCCATCAGCTTAGTATGATTTAAATGAGATTCAGAGATAGGATGATCTACCACAAACACTTATCTAGCAACAGATCCCCTGTCAACGCCCCTCCTAGTTTTATCCTGCTGACTTCTTCCACTAATAATCTTAGCAAGCCAGAACCACATACGCCCAGAACCAATTAACCGCCAACGATCCTACATTACACTACTAATTTCCCTACAAATATTCTTAATTATGGCATTCGGAGCAACAGAAATCATTATATTCTATGTAATATTTGAAGCCACATTAATTCCAACCCTCATTATTATTACCCGATGAGGAAACCAAACAGAACGACTCAACGCAGGAACTTACTTTCTATTCTACACACTAGCGGGCTCACTCCCACTGCTTGTTGCACTACTTGCACTACAAAAAGACCTCGGCACTCTATCAATGCTCACAATCCAATATACAAAACCCCTCATCTTATCTACATGAGGCGATAAACTATGATGAGCAGGCTGCTTAATAGCATTTCTAGTAAAAATACCACTTTATGGAGTTCACTTATGACTGCCAAAAGCCCACGTAGAGGCCCCAGTAGCAGGGTCAATAGTCCTAGCCGCCGTACTACTAAAACTAGGCGGATATGGAATAATACGAATAATTATTATTTTAACCCCACTAACCAAAGAACTAGCCTACCCATTCATCATTCTAGCCCTTTGAGGAATCATTATAACCGGCTCTATCTGCTTACGACAAACAGACCTAAAATCCATAATTGCATACTCATCAGTTAGCCACATAGGCCTAGTAGCAGGAGGAATTCTTATCCAAACCCCATGAGGATTTACAGGAGCAATTATTCTAATAATTGCCCACGGGCTAGTATCATCAGCATTATTTTGTCTAGCCAACACCAACTACGAACGAACCCATAGCCGAACCCTACTACTAGCTCGAGGCCTACAAATAATTCTTCCTTTAATAGCCGCCTGATGATTTATTGCCAACCTAGCTAACCTGGCACTCCCACCACTACCAAATCTAATAGGAGAACTAATAATCATCACATCTATATTTAACTGATCATACTGATCCATTGCATTAACAGGATTAGGAACCCTAATCACAGCCGGGTATTCATTATACATATTCCTAATAACGCAACGGGGCCCAACCCCAAACCACATCATTGGTCTAGAACCATCACATACCCGAGAACACCTACTAATTGCTATACACCTCATTCCAGTACTCCTTCTAGTACTAAAACCCGAACTAATATGAGGATGATGCTTATGTAAATATAGTTTAACCAAAACATTAGATTGTGATTCTAAAGATAGGAGATAAAACCTCTTTGCTTACCGAGAGAGTAAGATACAAGCCTGAAGAATTGCTAGTCCTTCAAGACCGTGGTTTAAATCCACGGCTCACTCGGCCCCTAAAGGATAATAGTCCATCCGTTGGTCTTAGGAACCAAAAACTCTTGGTGCAACTCCAAGTAGCGGCTATGCCTCTAACAATTTTAACACTAAATTCGAGCCTCCTAATCATTCTCACGCTACTAATTTACCCAATTATAATAACATTAAACCCAAACCCGGTAAAAAAAGACTGAGCCGTGACACATGTTAAAACTGCTGTTCAAACAGCATTTTTTGTAAGCCTGATCCCACTATTCCTGTTCTTAGACCAAGGAATAGAAACAGTACTAACAAACTGGCAATGGGCCAATACAATAACATTCGATTTAAACACAAGCTTCAAATTTGACCATTATTCAATCATCTTTACCCCAGTTGCCCTATACGTTACATGATCAATTCTAGAATTCGCTTCATGATACATGCACGCAGACCCAAACATGAACCGATTCTTTAAATATTTACTTATATTTCTAGTAGCAATAATCATTCTAGTAACAGCCAACAACCTATTTCAACTATTTATTGGCTGAGAAGGTGTAGGAATCATATCATTCCTCCTAATTGGCTGATGATACGGACGGGCCGATGCAAACACCGCAGCACTCCAAGCCGTCATCTACAACCGAGTTGGCGATATTGGCCTCATCTTAGCTATAGCCTGAATGGCAATAAACCTAAACAGCTGAGAAATTCAACAAGTATTTATTATTTCAAAAGAAATAGACCTAACACTTCCTCTTATAGGACTAGTCATTGCCGCAACAGGAAAATCCGCCCAATTTGGACTGCATCCATGACTACCATCAGCAATAGAAGGCCCCACACCAGTCTCTGCCCTACTGCATTCAAGTACGATGGTCGTAGCAGGAATCTTCCTATTAATCCGACTACACCCAATAATAGAAAATAACCAAACAGTCTTATCAACCTGCCTATGCTTAGGAGCATTAACCACACTATTTACAGCCACCTGTGCGTTAACACAAAATGATATCAAAAAAATTGTTGCATTTTCAACATCCAGCCAACTCGGCCTTATAATAGTAACTATTGGACTAAACCAACCACAACTTGCATTCATACATATTTGTACACATGCATTTTTCAAAGCAATACTATTCCTCTGTTCAGGGTCTATCATTCACAGCCTAAATGATGAACAAGATATCCGAAAAATAGGAGGACTACACAAACTCCTTCCATTTACCTCATCTTGCATAACTATTGGCAGCCTAGCCCTTACGGGCACCCCGTTCCTAGCAGGATTCTTCTCTAAAGACGCAATTATCGAAGCCATAAACACATCTTACCTTAACGCCTGAGCCCTTACCTTAACCTTGATCGCCACCTCATTTACAGCCGTATACAGCTTCCGAATTATCTTCTTTGCTTCAATAGGACAACCACGGTTTCTTCCACTCTCTCCAATTAACGAAAACAACCCTGCAGTCTTAAACCCAATCAAACGACTTGCTTGAGGAAGTATCATTGCAGGTCTAATCATTACATCAAATTTTCTACCAATAAAAACACCAGTCATAACAATAGCCCCAACATTAAAACTAAGCGCCCTAATAGTTACCGCTATTGGACTACTTACCGCCATAGAATTAGCAAACCTAACAAATAAGCAATACAAAACTAAACCATACACCAAAACACATAACTTCTCAAATATACTAGGCTACTTCCCAGCCGTAATTCACCGAATGGCCCCTAAACTAACTTTAGTACTAGGACAAAAAGTAGCCACCCAACTAGTAGACCAAACATGATTTGAAAAACTAGGACCAAAAGGAATCGTAAACATTCAACTACCAATAATCAAAATCATTAACAACCCCCAACAAGGACTTATTAAAGTATACCTAGCAACATTCTTCCTAACAATCACCCTAATTATTATTATAATAATAGTATTCTAAATTGCTCGCAAAGCCCCACGACTACGACCACGAGTTAATTCGAGAACAACAAAAAGAGTAAGCAATAAGGCTCACCCGCAAATAATTAACATCCCCCCACCCAAATAATAAATAAAAGAAACCCCACTAAAATCTCCACGCAACACTGAAAAATCCCGATACTCATCAACAATTCCACAATAACAATCAAACCACTCCACATAAAATATACCAATACCTAAAACACAAAGAAAGACATAACCAACCACATACCCCAAAACAGACCAATCCCCTCACGACTCCGGATATGGCTCAGCGGCAAGAGCAGCAGAGTATGCAAATACCACTAACATGCCACCCAAATAAATAAGAAACAGGACTAAAGAAATAAACGACCCACCATACCCTGCCAGAACCCCACAACCCCCAGCAGCTGCCAACACTAACCCTAAGGCGGCAAAATAAGGAGCAGGATTAGAAGCCACGCCCAGAAATCCCAAGACCAATATAACCAAAAAAAGAAAAAGAAAATAACTCATAATTTCTACCCGGACTTTAACCGAAACTAATGATATGAAAAACCACCGTTGTAATTCAACTATAGAAACAATAATGGCAAACCTACGAAAAACCCACCCACTTCTAAAAATTGCTAACGATGCCCTAGTGGATCTACCAACCCCATCCAACATTTCAGCATGATGAAATTTTGGCTCTCTCCTAGGACTATGCCTTATTTCGCAAATCCTTACAGGATTATTCCTAGCAATACACTACACATCAGACATTTCAACTGCCTTTTCCTCAGTAGCCCACATCTGCCGAGACGTTAATTATGGATGATTCATCCGAAATTTACATGCAAACGGGGCCTCCTTCTTCTTTATCTGCCTCTACCTACACATTGCCCGAGGACTTTACTACGGCTCATACCTTTACAAAGAAACATGAAACATCGGAGTCGTACTATTCCTATTAGTAATAATAACTGCATTCGTAGGATATGTACTCCCATGAGGACAAATATCATTCTGAGGTGCTACAGTAATTACCAACCTACTATCCGCTGTACCATACGTAGGGGACTCCTTAGTTCAATGAATCTGAGGAGGCTTCTCAGTTGACAACGCCACATTAACCCGATTCTTCGCATTCCACTTCCTATTTCCATTTGTAGTTGCCGGCGCTACAATAATTCATCTCCTATTCCTCCATGAAACAGGATCAAACAACCCAGTAGGACTGAACTCTGACGCAGACAAGATCCCATTTCACCCTTATTTCTCCTACAAAGACCTACTAGGGTTCATTATCATACTAACCGCCCTAACAATACTTGCCCTATTCTCCCCAAACCTCCTTGGGGATCCAGACAACTTCACCCCTGCAAATCCAATAGTCACCCCACCACACATCAAGCCAGAATGATACTTCCTATTTGCCTACGCCATCCTACGATCAATCCCCAACAAACTCGGCGGAGTATTAGCCCTACTATCCTCCATCCTAGTCCTAATAGTAGTACCAATTCTCCACACCTCAAAACAACGAGGACTCACCTTCCGACCAGCCTCACAACTTCTATTCTGAATTTTAGTAGCAGACATACTAGTACTAACATGAATCGGAGGAATACCAGTAGAACACCCATACATTATCATCGGTCAAGTAGCATCAGTACTTTACTTTTCCTTATTTTTAGTACTAAACCCATTAGCAGGTTGACTAGAAAACAAAATAATAAATTGATAAGCCCTAGTAGCTTAATAGCTAAAGCATCGGTTTTGTAATCCGAAGATTGAAGATTAAAATTCTTCCTAGCGCTAAAAATTCAGAGAGAAAAGACTTTAACTTCCATCCTCAACTCCCAAAGCTGAGATCATAAATTAGACCACCCTCTGAAATATATATTATGGTTTGCTACATACCTGTATGTACTATATTACATATTATGCATTATATTACATATATATATTTACTAGTACATTTAATGGAAAACAAGCATAAGCCGATGTACAATACCATAAATGGTATTATACCCATAAACTGATAAATAGGCTAATCAAACATGAAATATTATTTCATACTAAAACAGGTAAGTTGACAGAGTAATGTTAGCGGACATTTATGTTTAATACATGAAAAGAACACATACTAATAACTGACTGAAGTCTGAAAGACCAACAAAAACTGTCACACAGATGAAGAAAAATTCTTTATTCCATATTAAACTGCACCCCACATTTTCTATGTTTAAATCAACAGTAAAGTCAAGAAACCATTTAAGCGCAGTAAGAAACCACCAACCAGCACAAATCAAGTGAATACGTTTATGATAGGTCAGGGACAGTAATTGTAGATTGGCATAAAATGAACTATTACTGGCATTTGGTTCCTATTTCAGGTCCCCACATCAAGAAACCCCCATAACCTGAATTGTGTCCGGCATTTGATTAATGGTGTAATACATTAAACTCGTTACCCACCAAGCCGGGCATTAACTTAAAGGCATTTGGTAATTTTTTAAGGGTCTCCTTTCATTTTACATGTGAGACACCTTTTAAAAAGCTCATCAAGGTGGAACATAATGTATTATTTCATGTACATAAAGTTGAATGTTAGAAAGACATTAAATAAATAACCACATTAAAATATATCAAGTGCATAACACTTATTTATTCAACCCAAATAATATTAAGATTCCCCCCCCGCTAAATTTTCGTCAAACCCCCCTACCCCCCTTACCCCTAACAACCTCATTATTTTCCTGTCAAACCCCTAAACCAGGCCAAAGTCGAAAGAAGCACATACTTTAATATAAACCAAATCAAACAATACATTATTAAAAAACAAAAAAATAATGTATAG